GCCAAAATAACAGATGCCAAGAAGAACAAAAGGCCTTGGACACGTAAGGGATCTTGAAGTACTATTTCTGCATCTCCCTGACCAAATCCGCCCACATTAGGATTACTCGTCAACGGTTGATCCAATTTGATAGATTCGCCTTCTGAAACAAGAAGTTCTGGCCCTGGAGGGATAATATCAACCACTTGACGTCCATCCGATGCATCCGCTATGGTTATTTCGTAACCCCCTTTTTCTTTTCGTATTATTTTACCTACTATACCTGCTGATGTAGCATTATAAACTGTATTGTTACTTTTGCTCCCGTCGGGATAAATCTGACCCCTTCCCCTGTTTCCGCCTACATATATAGGATATTTTAAGAAGTGAACCTCTTTCGTAGTAGCGGGGTCCGGGGAAAGGATAGGAAAGGTTATTTCACTATATTTCTGACCAGGAACGGGGCCTATAACAAGAATATTTTTTTTATTGGGGCGATAGCTCTGAAAAGACAGATTGCCTATCTTTTCTTTTATCTCGGGGGAAATCCGATCAGCAGGAGCTAATTCAAAACCCTCTGGTAAAATAAGAACAGCCCCTACATTCAAAGCACCCTTTTTACCATTAGCAAGAACTTGTTTTAGTTGCATATCATAAGGGATTCGAACAACTGCTTCAAATACAGTATCTGGAAGTACCGTTTGTGGAACTTCAATATCCACGGGCTTATTAGCTAAATGGCAATTGGCACATACAATACGACCAGTCGCTTCTCGCGGATTTTCATAACCCTGCTGTGCAAAAATGGGATATGCACTTGAAATGGATGGCCGAGTTATGATATATATCATGAGCGATACGGAAATGGATCGAGTAATTTGTTCCTTTATCCAAGAAAAAGTCTTTCTAGTTTGCATGGTCCAACCATTGAGCCCAAAAATGTCTACAATAAATTTGGTAGGTCGCTAACCTAGTTCCCTATCTGCAATTCTGCTATTTACTGGAATAATTTTACTGGAATAAATAATATTAATATATAGAATAAATCTTTGGGATGGGTAGAAAAATAAAGAGTAAGTATGATTTTACATGCTTTGCTTCTGTACAACTACAAAGTAAGAAACGTTAGAATTGAATTGGATTAATATCAGTAGATCCTTTTTTAATCATTCATTGAATGATAAATCACTACAAGTGACGGAGAAACACGATTTAAATAACGAAAAATCCAAAATTTAAATAGAGTATCTAGAATGACTGGAAAAGTAGAAACAAGACCAGATATAATTTGATCATTATGAGCAAATCCAAAATCTTTGTAGACAAAGCCAATCATTAGTTCCCAACCGTGGGGCGAATGGAATCCGATACATAAATCTGTTAATAAAAGAATCGAAAAAGCCTTTATTGTGTCACTTAAGTTATATAGGAATTCCTGAGCCCAAGAGTTAAGAATAACAAGTTCTTTATTACCCAAAATTGAATAACCACTTAGAATAACGAAACAGATTATATTTGTCAAGAAGTGCAAAATTGTATGGATATGATCCTCATTGTGTATCTTGATTAATTGGAGCGTTTCTTTGTGGATTCCTATACGAAGGTTTTGTAGATGTGTCTCCGAGTATTCCTTGATCATTTCCTCCAAAAGAAAGATTTCCTCCAATTCTATGAATTTTTCGAGAATATTTTTTTCTTGAATATCATTCAAAAAAATTTCAGATTGCCTAGTATTCCACCAATAAGTAACCCAAGATTCCAGACTTTTATTAAATGAGAGAGAAATCCACCAGGGCAAAAATACTACAGATGCAAGATATAAAAGAGGGTTGAATGCTTTCTTTTTTGACATTTTTTCATCTCGTCTATGAATTTTTAATTAACCGACCTCATTAGTTGACTCTACGCCATCCAATATTTCTCTCATGCATGAATTCTATTACAAAGTATCTAACTTATGAATCTATTCACTGTTTTGTTTTGTGGTTGTTACGTTACGTATACGTCTTCTTTGACTAGAAAGAATGAGCGTTATGAAGAAACTTCAGTTAAGTTATGGTATAGAAAAGGGGGACTCTTTAGTTTTTCCTTACTGCTGAGAAAGCATTCACTCTCTCAGCTCATTTCTCAAAATACTTCAATCGGTACACGCAAGAAATAGGCCAATTCGGCAGCTTTTTGTTCGATTTCCCGTGGAGTAACATTCTCATCAGTACGAGTCAAGGGAATGGCCCCCTGGCCTCTGATATCCATATAAAGGACACGGCGAGCATAAATACCTTCTTTAACTTCTATTCTGACGGACTGAATATCCTTTATAGGGAATCGGAGGAAGATGCGACGATTTTTTCCAGGGAATCCCCAACGAAAAATACACACCATTCCTTCTTTTCTATCGAATCGATCATAACCACCCCCTACATTCCACGAAATTGTGCACCACAAATAGGAGCTAATAAAGAGACCCGCGATCCCATAGAAAGACATCACAATCCCTTGTGGAAAAAAAAGGATTTGCTGAGACGGAAATAAAGATATCAAGTTTCTCCCAAGATAACTGGAAGTTCCAACCAATAAGAATCCTAATGAACCTAAAAAAAGGATAATGGCCCAGCAGAAATTACTTGTTTTTCGCGACCCCGTTATAGGCTGTATCCATATATGTTCTGATCGACAACTCATACTTGATCTGGTTTCGTTTTATTGGAATTGAGAGAATACCCTAGACTTTACTCTTTTTGTTTCCGAAGTAACTCTCATCAACTAGTACTAGTTTGATGTGAACCTTTAAGAGTAATTTATCAAATTGGTTAGATCTAAAAAAAAAAATACCCTTCGTATGATCCCATCAATATACATATATCAATATACATATAGATGTACCGATTTTACAGTTCAGCCATCCGGCGATCCTGAGATTTTTTCAAATAGATAGAATTCCTTTACCCCCATATCATCTTTCTACAGGCCAAAGAGCCCCTTTTCGACGGAAACGCCGCATGTTATACCTTCTTTTCTTACACTAAATAGGTATCTGCGTTATGATACAAGTCTTAGTTTTGAAAAAAAAATGGATCAGAGTTGGGCCCATCAGATCTAAACAGTCTTATTTTTTTGAACATGAAGAAATAAAGAAGCCATTGCCATTGCCGGAAATACTAAGCCTACTAAAGGCACCAAAACAGAGGGAAAGTCGAAAGTTGTCATATAAAGGATACCTCAATTTACTATTTGTACCTGTTATTATTTATATTAAATTATAAAGATAATTAATATTATAAAGATAAAGATTAGTATAAATCTAAGTATATATCTAAGTGAGTATAGAAGGTACAAAAGCATATATCATATCTATAGTTTCTATATTCTAGAATTTTATATTTGGATTATATACATATTTTTATTTTCCTAGAATTTAACGAAAATAAGAATTCACTATTTTTCTTGTTGATAGAGGCCTCTTAACTGAATTAGTAATCAAGAATATAGATAAAAAGGAGTTATCCACAACTTTTGATTTCTTTTTACAATTTAGATCTTATGTCAACAAAGAAACCCCATTCATATTCGTTTTACTTGGATTCTGATAAACTAACTATTTGTTTGCTACAAATAAAAAAGGAACTTAATGCTCTATTGAATTTTGATTCAAAGGAAAGAAAGCGTGGAGCTGAAATAACTCACTCAGAACGCTTTTTAAAGGATTACGTGGTACGATTAGATCGAATAAGCCCTTCTGGAATAAATATTCAGCCGCCTGTGAACCTTCAGGTACTGTTTTATTCAATGTTTGTTCAATTACTCTTTTACCCGCAAATGCAATATAGGCATTGGGTTCGGCAATAATGATATCTCCCAACATACCAAAACTCGCAGTTACCCCCCCTGTAGTAGGAGATGTAAGAATTGGTACATAGAATAACTTTTTATTTGATTGATAATCATATAAAGCAGAAGATATTTTAGCCATTTGCATTAAACTCAAACTTCCCTCTTGCATACGCGCCCCCCCGGAAGCACATACTATAATAAGAGGGAGAAATTTGTTAGTAGCGTACTCAATCAAACGGGTTATTTTCTCCCCAACCGCGGATCCCATACTACCCCCCATAAACTGAAAATCCATAACCCCAAGTGCTATGGGAATACCGTTTAATTGGCCTATACCTGTTTGAACGGCTTCAGTTAATCCTGTCTTTCGTTGATAAGAATCGATACGATCTTTATAAGGCTCCTCTTCCGAATGAAATTCAATGGGATCCAAAGAAACCATGTCTTCATCCATAGCATCCCAAGTATCCGGATCGATCGAAAGTTCGATTCTATCGGAACTACTCATTTTCAAATGATATCCACATTGTTCACAAAGATTCATTTTTGATTTTAAAATTTTCTTATAATTTAATCCATAACAATTTTCACATTGAACCCACAAATGTCTGTATTTTTGAGTTACATCCAGATCATTGGAACTTTCTATTATAGTGCTACCATTCGTGCTGGTACTTATATCGGACCCCTTACTTTCACCACAAACGGAACGAGAAATGTAACTGTTACTGGAATTGTCACTACCACTTACAATGTAAGTATCAATAAAGATTTGAGACTCAAGATAAATGTCAATACAACTATTAATGTGATTATTCCAACTATATTGAGTATCATCCATGTAATGATCATCGTGAGGATCGTCATTGTTAGATCCATTATTTAGATAACTAAAATTCCAATAACTATAAAAAGAACTTTCTAGTTCACTCTGAAAAAAATGCCCACTATCAATCTCGAAAATATGATTTTCAATATCAAAATATATGGAATAACTGTGCCCATTTCTATCCATAACTAAAAAAGTTTCATCAGAGATGAAATTCCGAATGTCCTTGACGCCGAATAAATAATCAACATTGCTGTAACTAGAATTGTCACGACTACCCCAACTATGACTATTTTTCTTCATATCATTTCTATTCGGATCTTCACTTTCACTGGTATTTTCAATAGGACCAAGACCGCCC